TAAAATTTAGTAAAATTGGAAAAAATCAAGGATTTTTTTGATTTTTGGGGGTAAAAATGGCGATTTTACAAACATTTTTTCGCACCTTTAATACTAATTATATATAAATAATTATTTAATAATTAATAAATTATTTAATAAAATAACTTTAACTATTTAATTATAAATAAAAATTAATAAAAATTGTAGTTATTTAACTATTTGTTTTTAGAGAGAAGCCTCGAGGGGCATTTTGATTAAATAAATCATACGGTAAAATATATATTAATATATAATGATATATTATTTTATATTTGTCGATAAAGGTAATCTAAGGTAAGTATATTTACTCTATGCTCTAATTACATCGTAATTTATAATTTTACTTTGTTTTCCTTCATTGTTGATTGTATTTTCATTATTAATTAAATATTTTAAAGGTCGACTCAAGGTAAGTCAATAAATTTAAAGTTTATTATTTAAATTATAAATCTTTAATATACATCTAATGGAAGAGATGCTTGAAAACTATAAATTATTTTTTTATTATTATAAGATTATTTTACTTTCTTGGGTATTTTATAGATAGTTTGTTTCTTAATGGATTAATTTATATAATTATCTATAGTATATTAAAGGTAGACTAATTTAAGTTATTAGACTCATAATCTAAAGATAATTTTTAATAATTTCTTTAAAATTAAGATTTTAGTTTAAATTAAGAAAAAATTTTTTTTTTACAAAAAAAAGATATTATAGTTATATTAAATTTTAATTTTTTAAATTTTAATTTGGTTTATAAATTAATTTTAAATTTATTTGTATATATTATTGTTTGAGGTTAATAATTTAATTTAAATAATTTAAAGAAAATTTTAATATATAGATTTATTAATAGTTAAGAAATTAATAATAGATAAAATTATAATATAAAATTATTAAGTGCCAGCATTTGCGGTTAAACTTGATATATAGATTAATTTAAGTGTATTTTACAATTTTATTAAATTTATTTTTAGAAAATTTTGAAATTTGATTTTATGATAAAATAAAATTTAAATTGTAAATGTTTTTTTAAATTTGTTAAATTTAAATATGTAAAAAGTTTATTTAATAGACTAGGATTAGATACCCTATTATAATAAATTTATTATAAAATATTTATTAATTATTATTTTAATTAAAATTAAAAATTATGGCGGTATTTTAATCTATTTAGGGGAATTTGTTTTATAATTGATAATCCACGATAAAATAAACTTATATTTTTATGTTTATGTATGATTATTTTAAAAGTATTTTTTAAAAATATATTTAAAATGAATATTATTAAAAATAGTCAATAATTTAAATCATTATGTAATTAATATATAAGAAAAAATGAGTTACTATAATTTTTTTTTTGGATAAATTAATTAGAATTAATTTTGAGATTGGATTTAAAAGTAAAATTAAAAATTTTTTATTTTGAATTAAGATTTAAAATATGCACAAATCGCCCGTCGCTTCTATTATGTAGAATAAGTCGTAACAAAGTAAATGTACTGGAAAGTGTATTTAGTCATTATTATTAATTTACATTTAGTTGTTTATGCATTTAAATTTTTGGGGTTTAAGGTGATAATTTATTTTATTAAATGTAAATAGGAATATAGTTACATTAATTATAATATTTATTTTGCTAATAAAAGTAATTTCAATAATTGTTCTTGGTTTAAATTTTATATTTTTTTAGAAGTATTTTATTTATATTATTAAAATTAATTTTTAGGTTTTTTTTGAATTTATTAATTAAAAATTTATTTAATTTATATTTTTAGTATTGAAAAAGATTAAATGAAAACTTTAAATTTATAATTTTATTAAGTTGTACCTTTTGTATCAGGGTTTTACAAAATTTATTAATTTATATTTTATTTTCTCGAAATAAATTGAATTAAATAATTATGAAAGTTATTATGTAAGTAATATTTTTAATATTTATTTTGTAGTTATATGTTATTCGAAATTTATATATCTAGTTTTTTAATAAATAAATTTAATTTAAATAAAATTATTTTTAAATTTTATGTTTTTATAATTTAAAGTTAATTTTGTTAATAATTTTAGGGTTAAGCTTAAAGTTAAATTTTTAATAATTAATTTTAGATTTTATTTAAATAAAATTAATAATTTTTATTTTTTATAATTTGTAACAATTAAAATATTAGCAATTAAATTATTTAAAATTTAAATTTTTTAAATTTTTATTAAAAAATATTATTTAATTATTTATTAATATTTATAATGTAAAAATTAGTAATCAATAAAATTAATTCTGTTAAAATTTTTTAAAAATTAATTTAATTAATTCGGCAAAAAATATCTATTCATCTGTTTATTAAAAACATTGCTTAATGATAATAATATTAAGTAACTTCTGCTCAATGAATATAATTTAAATAGCTGCAGTATTTTGACTGTACAAAGGTAGCATAATCATTTGGTTTTTTATTTGAATCTGGAATGAATGGGAAAATGAAATAGAAGCTTTTAAAAATTAATATTATAAATTTTATATTTAAGTAAAAAATCTTAAATTTTATTTAAAGACGAGAAGACCCTATAGAATTTTATAATTTTTTTATTTTTTTTTTGTAAAAATAAATAGTTATTAGGTTGGGGAAATTTAAAAATTTGTTTAATTTTTTATTTTAATTTTCATTAATTAATGTATATAAAATTTAATTTTATTAAATTTAAATTAAATTACCTTAGGGATAACAGCGTAATTATTTTTGAAAGATCTTATTGATAAAATAGATTGCGACCTCGATGTTGAATTAAGATAAATTATTAATGTAGAAGTTAAAAAATTTAGTCTGTTCGACTATTAAAATCTTACATGATTTGAGTTTAGATCGGTGTGAGCCAGATCGGATTCTATCTTAAATTAATTATTTGTAATTTTTGTACGAAAGGACTTAATTATAATAAAATTTATTTTATTTTGAATGAAATTAAAGTTAAAATTATTTTGGCAGATTAGTGCGATAAATTTAGAATTTATATATGAATTTTTAAAAAATTTAAATAATAATTTATTTGTTTAATTTTTATATTCATTTGTTAAGTAGAGTTTTTATAATAATTATGGTTTTAGTATCTGTGGCTTTTATTACTTTACTAGAACGTAAAGTTTTGGGTTACATCCAAATTCGTAAAGGCCCTAATAAAGCAGGGTTTTTAGGTATTGTTCAGCCTTTTAGAGATGCAATTAAATTATTTTGTAAAGAAATTTCATTAGTTCGTAAATCTAATTATTTAATATTTATTTTTTGTCCTTTAATAAGAATAGTATTAATACTATTATTATGAAATTTAATTCCTTTTAATTTAAGGTTTTTAATAAATAAATTAAATATAATATTAATTTTGTGTGTAATATGTATAGTTGTATTTCCTATTAGGATTAGAGGTTGAGCGTCAAATTCACTTTATACTATACTTGGGAGGTTGCGTACGGTGGCTCAGTCAATTTCTTATGAAGTTAGTTTAATGATTATTATTTTAGGATTAATAGTTATTTTAGAAAATATAAATTTATATAAATTTTATTTTTTTCAAAAATATATTTGAATATGTATTTTAAATTTTCCTTTAGCTTTAATTTTTTTTGTAAGTTTATTAGCAGAAATAAATCGTACGCCTTTTGATTTTTCAGAAGGTGAGAGTGAACTTGTTTCAGGATTTAATACAGAGTATATAAGAGGTTCTTTTGCTTTAATTTTTATTTCAGAATATGGGAGAATTATATTTATATTAATATTATTTTTTTTAATATTTTGTGGCGGCAATTTATTGAGATTAATTTTTTATTTATTTTATATGTTTTTATTATTTATAGTTTTATGAATTCGAGGAGCTTTTCCTCGATTTCGGTATGATAATTTAATATATTTATGTTGAAAGAGGTATTTACCTGTAAGATTATCTTATTTAATTTTTATTTTTTTTATAAAAAGTTTAAATTATTAGAAAATTTAATTTCTTTTTTATGTATTCAAAACATAAAGCTTAAAAAGCTTAATAATTAGTTATTTATATTATTTATTAAAAATTTTTAAATCTGAGATTTTTGAAATTAGAGGATAATTTGTAAAAAATATAAAATATATGACTGAATAAATTTGCCCAATAGTAATAAAAGGGTCTTCTACAGGTCGAGCGCCAATTCAGGTTAAAATAAGAAAAATTGAAAAGAAGTTATAGAAATTAATTTGATTGATAATATAAAATTTAAATCTTTTAATTTTAAATTTAGCGGTGAATGGTATAATTAATATAATAAGAATTGATATTAATAAGGCAATTACTCCCCCTAATTTGTTAGGCACTGATCGTAGAATTGCATAGGCGAATAAAAAATATCATTCAGGTTGAATATGTACGGGGGTAATTAATGGATTTGCTTTGTTATAATTTTCAGGATCTGATAAATAATAAGGTGAAAGTATACAAATTGAAATAAATATTAATAAAATTGCAAAGAATCCTAAAATATCTTTAATTGAGTAATATGGATTAAAAGGAATTTTAAATAGATTTCTATTTAATCCTAATGGGTTAGAGGATCCGGTTTCATGTAAAAAATATAAATGTATGATTACTATAAATAATACAATAAATGGTATAATAAAATGGAGTGAATAGAATCGATTAAGTGTAGCATTATTGATAGAAAATCCCCCTCATAATCATATAACAATTATATTTCCAATATAGGGAATAGCTGATATAAGATTGGTAATAACTGTAGCCCCTCAAAAAGATATTTGTCCTCATGGGAGCACATATCCTAAAAATGCGGTTATTATAGTAATTAAAAAGATTATAATTCCTGATGTTCATGTTTTTTTAAATAAAAATGAATTATAATAAATTCCTCGTCCAATGTGGATAAATAAGCAAATAAAAAATAAGGAAGCACCATTTATGTGTATTAATCGAATTATTCACCCATAGTTTACGTTTTGTATAATATGGATAATTCTATTAAATGCTAAGTTAATATTAGGGCAGTAATGGAAAGATAAAAATAATCCTGTAATAATTTGAATTATTAGACAAAGACCTAGAAGTGACCCAAAGTTTCAAAGAATTGAGATATTTAAAGGTGTAGGAAGTACGATTAAAGAAGAATTAATAATATTTAAGATTTCATTATTTTTTATTAAAGATTTTTTCATAATTAATTGATTTTTCGTAAAGTTGTTTTTTTTTTAATAATTATTTTTACAATTAAAGTTAAAGCTGATAGAAGATAAATTAGTACTATAATTAAGGAATAATTTTTATTATATATGTATATATAAGTAATTAAGGAATTAAAATTTATTATGTTAAATTTGTTAAGATTATAATTATTTATAATTTCTGTGTAATTATTGGTTCATCATGTAAATTTTATTAAATTAAAGTATAAAAGTGTCGAGATTATGATTCTTATTAAAATTTTGGGTATATAAAGATTTAAAAAATTTATATTAATTTCATTAATTACATTTCTAATAAATCTTGTGAAATAAAGAAATAAAATTATTATCCCTCCAATTATAATTAAAAATGAAAATAGTGAAATTCAGATTTGATTAGAGTTTTGTGATAATTTTATAGAAGAGAATATTGTAAATATTATTAAAAATATTCCTATAATTATAGGGTTAGTAGTTTTGTTATTTGTATAAATTAATGAATTTGTTATAAGTAAAGCTGTACATGAAAAAGTAATAATAAATATTAAAATTAAATTTATTGATGTTTTCATAATTATTCAAAAATAGTTTAAAAGTTAAAAATTTTAATTTTGGAGATTAAAGATAAATATAATTTTTTTTGAATTGGAAAAGTAATAATTACATTTTAAATTTACAAAATTTATATTTTACTATTAAATTATTTTCCAATATTATTTTAATGTATTGATTTTATTTAATTTTGTTTATTAATTTTTTATTAGTTTTTTTAACTTTTTATTATAATATTATACTTACATTAATAAGATTAGAATTTTTAATATTGACATTATTAATAATTTTAAATTTTATTGTTATATTTTATGGTAATTTATTTATTTTAATATATTATTTAATTTTTGTTGTTTGTGAAAGGGTTTTAGGACTTAGTTTGTTAATTATTTTAATTCGTTCTAAGGGAAATGATAATATAAAAAATTTAAATTTGATTTTATGATAAAAATTTGTAGATTTTTGATTTTATTAATTTATTTAACTTTTTTAATTAATAAATTTATTTTTTTTTATTTATGTGTATTTATATTTTTAATATTTTTTTATTTATTAATATTTAATTTTAATAATTATTGAATATTATTGTATAGGGGCTTAGGTTTAGATAAATTTAGTTTAAGATTAATTATACTTTTAATTTGAATTTTTATTATTATGGTTATAATTTCTAATAATGAAGTTAGAATAAGGTATTTTCAGATTTTAATATTTTTAGTTTTTATTTTATTTTTTTGTTTTAGATTTATAAATTTTTTTATATTTTATTTTTTTTTTGAAATCAGTTTAATTCCTGTATTTTTAATTATTATAGGTTGGGGGTATCAACCTGAGCGATTAAAAGCTTCTTTGTATATATTTATTTATACATTATTTTTTTCTTTGCCTTTTATGGTTATTTTATTTATTATTTATAATTTAAATAAAAATTTAAATTTTATTTATTTGGAAAAAATAACTATGGAAAGTTTGAATTTTTTAAGTGGGTTAGTTTATTTTTTTATATTTATAGCATTTTTTGTAAAATTGCCTATTTTTTTATTTCATAATTGGCTTCCTAAAGCTCATGTTGAAGCTCCTGTAGTCGGCTCGATAATTTTAGCTGCTGTGATACTAAAATTAGGGGGGTATGGTTTATTACGTTTATTAAATTTTTTAGATTTTAATTTTTTTATTTTTAATGATTTAATAATTAGTTTAAGTTTATTAGGTGTTTTAATTTTAAGAATTTTATGTATTCGTCTTTATGATATGAAGGTTATTGTAGCTTATTCTTCTGTTGTTCATATAGGCATGATATTAGTTGGTTTGATATTGATAAAACAAGTAGGACTTTTTGGTGGCTTTATAATAATATTAGGTCATGGTTTATGTTCTTCAGGAATATTTTTAATAGTAAATTATTTTTATGTGCGATTTAAAAGGCGTAATTTATTTATAAATAAAGGTAGTGGATATTTAAATTCATCAATTATATTTTTATGATTTTTATTATGTGTAGATAATATAGGAGCTCCTATTTCTTTAAATTTATTAAGTGAAATTACAATTATTTTAATAATTTTTAGATGATCAAAATTATTTATGTTGATTTTAATTTTGGGCATATTTTTTAGGGCTGCTTATAATTTATATTTATTTTCTTTTAGATTTCATGGTAAGGTTAATAATTTAAATTTAAAAATTTATGGAAATAATGTTTTAGAATATTTTTCTTTACTTTTACATTTAATTCCTTTAAATCTTTTAGTATTAAAAGTTGGTTTATTATATTATTTAAATAATTTAATTAAAAATTTTGATTTGTGGGGTCAAATATACTGTAAAGTTTTAAATTTTTAAATTATTTTATTTTATTTAACAGCTTGGCTTTTTTTATATTTTTCTTTATTTTTTTTTTTTTACGGTTTGTTATTTATATTCATAAATTATAAATTATTATTAAATTGAAATTTATTGGTTTTAAAAAGAGTTGATTTTTCTATATTAATTTATTTAGATTGATTAAGTTTGATTTTTATTTTTACAGTTTTATTAATTTCTTCTATGATTTTTTTTTATTGTTGTGAATATATAAGACATGATTTTAATATTAATCGATTCTTTTATTTAATTTTTTTGTTTGTTATTTCAATAATTTTAATAATTAATAGCCCAAAAATATTAACAATTATTTTAGGTTGAGATGGGTTAGGGTTAATTCCTTATGGTTTAGTAATTTATTATCAAAGAAATTTTAGTTATAATTCAGGTATATTAACTGTATTAATAAATCGAGTTGGTGATGTAAAAATTATTTTATCTATTTCGTTGATATTTATTTTAGGGTCTTGAAATTTTTTATTTTATAATAATTTTTTGAATTATTTTTTATTTATTATGGTTATTATTGCCTCATTTACTAAAAGAGCTCAATTTCCTTTTTCTTCTTGGTTACCGGCTGCTATAGCTGCACCTACACCTGTATCTTCTTTAGTTCATTCTTCAACTTTAGTGACAGCAGGGGTATATATATTAATTCGATTTAATAATTTAATTTATTTAAATAGGGAGTTTTTAAATTTTATTGTGTGTATTGGGATATTAACAATAATGTTTGCTGGATTTTCTGCTTTAAGAGAGTATGACCTTAAAAAAATTATTGCTTATTCAACTCTCTCTCAATTAGGTTTAATAATGGTAATTTATGGTATGAAATTTTATATTTTATCATTCTTTCATTTGATCATTCATGCTATATTTAAATCTATAATGTTTATGTGTTCAGGAGTTTTTATTCATTCTTTATTAAATTATCAAGATATCCGTTTTATAGGTAATTTAATTGAATTTATACCTTTGACTTTAATAATTTTTATAGTTGCTAATTTTTCTTTATGTGGGGCTCCTTTTTTTTCTGGATTTTATTCTAAAGATTTAATTTTAGAAAAAATTTTTATATCTAGATTTAGTATGATTTTATATTTATTTTTATTGTTAAGTACAGGCTTAACTGTAATATACAGAATTCGAGTAATATATTATTTATCTTATAAGAATTTTAATTTTTTAAGATTTAGAAAAGTTTTAGATATTAAATTAATAAATTTTTCTATATTTTTATTATTAATTAATTCTTTAATAAGGGGTTATTTAATAAATTGGTTAATTTTTTTAAATATTGAAGAAATTTATTTATTTAAAATAGAAAAAATTCAAATTTTATTTTTATGTATTTTTATAGTGATTTTATTTAATTTTTTTTCAAAATTAAAATTTAAAGTAGTTTTTCCTTTTTATTTTTTTGGTAAAATATGAATATTGTATTATGTAAATTTTTACTTAAATTTTTATAATTTGAATTTAATAAAAAAGTTTTATAATGTAGTTGATAAAGGTTACACTACATTAGTTTTAGAAAAAAGTGTAATAGATTTTATTAATAAATTAAATCTGAATTTTCAAGTTTATTCTTTGAATTTATTAATTAGGTTAATATTTAGATTAAGGTATCTTATTGTAGTTGGATTAATAGTATTTTAGTTTAAATAGTTTAAAATCAAAATTTAATATTGAAGATATTAAGATAATTAAAAAAATTTTTAAACAATTTAAAAATTATTTTTGATAATAAATATGTGTTAATTAAAAATGAATTTATAAATATTATTGTAATTATTTTTATATTGAAAATATAATGTTTTAATTTTTTAAACTATATAAATTATTTGATTTTATTCTACTAATCATAAAATTATTGGAATTTTATATTTTATTTTTGGGATATGGGCAGGAGTAGTCGGTCTTTCTTTAAGAATAATTATTCGGGTTGAATTAGGTAGCCCAGGGTCTTTGATTGGTAACGATCAAATTTATAATTCTATTGTTACGGCCCATGCTTTTGTTATAATTTTTTTTTTTGTTATACCTGTTTTAATAGGGGGATTCGGTAATTTTTTTATTCCTTTAATAATAGGAATTCCTGATATAGCATTTCCTCGGATGAATAATATAAGATTTTGGTTATTACCTCCTAGGATTATTTTATTAATTTCTAGAATATTTGTGGGTTCTGGTACAGGAACAGGGTGAACTGTTTATCCTCCTCTATCTTCAAATTTATCTCATATAGGACCTTCTGTAGATTTATCAATTTTTTCTTTACATATTGCTGGGGCTTCTTCTATTATGGCTTCGATTAATTTTATTTCAACTATTCTTAATATAAAATTATTTAAAATTGAGCTGGTTTCGTTATTTTCATGAGCGTTACTTTTAACTGCTATTTTACTTTTATTATCTTTACCTGTTTTGGCCGGTGCAATTACTATATTATTATTTGATCGTAATTTAAATAGGTCATTTTTTGACCCCTCAGGCGGGGGAGACCCAATTTTGTACCAACATTTATTTTGATTTTTTGGACACCCTGAAGTTTATATTTTAATTCTTCCAGGTTTTGGTTTGGTGTCTCATATAATTTGTAATGAAAGAATGAAAAAAGAAGTTTTTGGGCTTATAGGAATAATTTATGCAATAATTTCTATTGGTTTATTAGGATTTATTGTTTGAGCTCATCATATGTTTACTATTGGCATGGATGTTGATACTCGGGCTTATTTTACTTCTGCAACTATAATTATTGCTGTTCCTACAGGAATTAAAATTTTTAGTTGAATAGCTTCTATAAATGGTATAAAAATTGAAATAAATATTAGAAATTTATGACTGTTAGGTTTTATTTTTTTATTTACATTAGGTGGTTTAACAGGGATTATATTATCTAATTCTTCAATTGATATTGTTCTTCACGATACTTACTATGTAGTTGCTCATTTTCATTATGTTTTATCTATAGGGGCAGTTTTTGCTATTTTTGGGAGTTTTATTTATTGATTTTCTTATATAAGAGGCTTAAGGCTAAATAAGAAATTATTAAAAATTCAATTTTTTGTTATATTTAGGGGAGTAAATTTAACTTTTTTTCCTCAGCATTTTTTAGGCTTGAGGGGGATGCCTCGCCGATATTCAGATTACCCTGATTCATATTTAAGTTGGAATTTAGTGTCTTCTTTTGGCTCATTAGTGTCTTTATTTAGAGTTATGTTATTTTTTTTTATTATTTGGGAAGGGTTAGTATCTCAACGATTAGTTCTATTTTTAAAAAGTTTAAATAACTCAATTGAGTGAATATTTTCTCATTGTCCTAGAGCTCATTCTTTTTACGAGCTTCCTAAAATTTTTATTAAGTCATAATTTTTAATATGGCAGATTAGTGCGGTAGATTTAAGATTTACATATATGATTTACATCATTATTAAAAAATTTTTAAATTTATTTCAATTTGAGGAAATTTGTTATTACAAGATGGGAATTCATCTATTATAGAAAATTTAATTTTATTTCATGATCATGCAATGGTAGTAATTATAATAATTTTGATATTAATTTTATATTTTTTTATTTTTATATTAAGAAATAAATTTTTAAATCGATTTATATTTGAGGGTCAAGTGATTGAGATTATTTGGACTGTTGTCCCAGTTGTTTTATTAGTTTTTTTAGCTGTTCCTTCTTTAAAAATTTTGTACTTAAGTGATGAAATTTTTAATTCTTTTTTATCATTTAAAGTTTTGGGCCATCAATGATATTGATCGTATGAATATAATGATTTTAAAGATTTAAATTTTGACTCTTTTATATTATCAGATTTAAATAGCTCTCAAGAAAATCTTAATTTTTTTTTTCGACTTCTTGATGTTGATAATCGATTTGTGGTTCCGATAAATTTAAATTTACGAGTTTTAGTTAGGTCTTTGGATGTAATTCATTCTTTTGCTCTCCCAAGAATTGGGATTAAAATTGATGCTGTCCCAGGCCGGTTAAATCAAGTAAGGATAAATTTAATTCGCCCTGGAGTTTATTTTGGTCAATGTTCTGAAATTTGTGGGGTTAACCATAGATTTATACCTGTAGTTTTAGAAGTTACTTCTATTAATAATTTTTTACAATGAATTAATTCTAATTAATAATGTCTAAGTTATCATTTGAAGTAGGCATTATTTTACTATTATTTGATTTAAAAAATCAATTCTAATTTTTAGATATCAAATGTTTGCAAAAAATTAGTTAAAGTTTATAATATAAATATGTCATATTTAAGTAATTAAAGAAATAATATTTTTTGATCCCTCAAATAAGGCCTATATCTTGATTTTATTTATTTTTTTATTTTATGTTAATTTTTTATTTATTTTTATCTTGTTTATATTTTTATAATTATTATTTTTTTAATTTTAAGGTTTCTTCTAAAAATAAAGTTATAAATAATTTTTTAAGTTTTAAATGATAATAAATTTATTTTCTGTTTTTGACCCGTCATCTTCAGTATCCTGATCGTTAAATTGAGTAAGAAGGTTATATGTATTTATTTTTATTCCCATAGTTTATTGGTTTTCTCCGTCTCGATTAAATTATTTAATATTAATCCCATTAAAAATTTTAGAGTCTAATTTCAAAGATTTGTTAGAAAAAAAAGTAAACTTAGTTAATTTATTATTATTTTTAAGATTATTAGTAATAATTTTTTTTAATAATTTTTTTGGCTTATTTCCCTATATTTTTACTTCTTCAAGGCATTTAATTTTTAGTTTAAGATTAGCTTTAATTTTATGACTTTCTTTTATAATTTATGGTTGGAGTAATCATACTAATCATATATTTGCTCATTTAGTACCTCAAGGAACTCCTGGGGTTTTAATATCGTTTATAGTATTAGTTGAAAGATTAAGTAATTCTATTCGAGCAGGTACTTTAAGAGTTCGATTGTCGGCAAATATAGTTGCTGGGCATTTATTAATAACTTTAATTTCATCTACGGGTCCTAGATTGAGTTTATTCTTTTTAGTATTTATATTAGTAGGGCAAAGAGTTTTAATTATTTTAGAATTAAGAGTTTCTTTAATTCAGGCTTATGTTTTTTCAGTTTTAAGAACTTTGTATAGAGCTGAAGTTAATTATGAAAATAAAATTAAAATTATTTCAACCTTTTCATCTTGTTACTATTAGGCCTTGACCTATTATTAGTTCATTTAGAATTTTTAGAATTTTAGTAGGCGTTGTGAATTGATTTTATAAAATAAGTTTTTCTTTTGCATTAAGTATTTTTTTTATATTAGTTTGTTTGAGCCTATTTCAGTGATGACGGGATGTGGTACGGGAGAGATTTTTTCAAGGGTTTCATACTTTTAATGTTGTAAAAGGATTAAAGTTAGGAATAATTTTATTTATTATTTCAGAAGTTTTTTTTTTTATTAGAATTTTTTGGTGTTATTTACATATGTTTTTATCCCCTAGAATTGAAATTGGGGCTTTCTGACCTCCTGATAATCTTGAGCCTTTTGACCCTTATTTTGTTCCTTTATTAAATACTTTAATTTTATTATCTTCAGGTGTTTCTATTACTTGATCTCATTATTCTTTATTAAAAGGGGATAAAACTTTGAGATGCGTAAGATTATTAGTAACTATTATTTTAGCTTTAATTTTTTCATTTTTTCAGTATAAAGAATATAGAGAATGTAGATTTACTTTTTGTGATTCTGTATATGGGGCTATTTTTTTTATATCTACTGGTTTTCATGGCCTTCATGTTTTAATTGGAACTTTATTTTTAATTATTATATTAGTGCGAATCATAATAGATAACTTTTCTAAAATTCATCATTTTGGTTTTGAGGCTGCAGCTTGATATTGGCATTTTGTAGATGTAGTTTGGTTATTTTTGTATTTATTAGTTTATTTTTGATCTGTTTAATATAATTTATATAGTATAATTAGTACAATTAATTTCCAATTAATAGGTTTATATATAATAATATAAATAATTTTATTTTTATTAAGGTTAATTTTAATTTGTATGTTGTTAGTTTTTTTTATATTTGTATTAAATGTATTCTTTTCAAAAAAGCTTATCAAAAATCGGGAAAAAATATCTCCTTTTGAGTGTGGATTTGATTCGATGTCTGTAAGGCGGTTGCCTTTTTCACTACAATTTTATTTGGTTAGGGTTATTTTTTTAATTTTTGATGTAGAAATTGCTTTAATTATACCTCTAGTTTATTTAAATTATTTAACTTATTCATTTATGATTTTTACTATTTTTTTTATTCTATTAGTTCTTTTAGGGGGCTTATATCTTGAATGATTAGAGGGGGCTTTAATATGATTTAAATTTAAATAAATCTAATTTTTAGAAATTAATTTCGACTTAATAGAAAGGTATTAGTTTACCTATTTAATTTTTCATAATTAAAAAATCTCATATAATAATATTATAAAAATTGAGAAATTTAAAAGAAAAGTAGCCTTAAAAAGATTTAATTTTTGAAGATAATTGTTAAAATTAAAGATTTTATTATTAAGGCTATATATTATTCTTCATTTTAAAGCAATTTTGATGTAAAAAAAAAAATTTAATGTGGATAAAATCATTATTAAAATATTTAAATAAAATATATTTATAAGGGTTATTTCATTCAAGAATATAATTTTGGTTATCACACCTAAAAAAGGAGGTAACCCAGCTATTCTTATAATTCTTAGAATACTGAAATTTGTGAAAGTTTTGGGTAGCTTATTTAATTCAAATATATAATTAATATTATAAAGTTTAAATAAATTTGTTAAAGGGAAAAGTCTAAGGCTGTAAATAATAAAGAATATTAATCAAGTTTTATTATTAGTTATTATAAGAATTAGAATTCAGGAAGTTTGAATTATGGACGAGTACCTAAAAATTAGCTTTAGTGATTGTGTTTTTAATGCTAAAAAAGGGGGGAGTAGAAAAATCACTCTTCTTAAAATTATTAAAAGTAATATTATTTGTGAAGATTTTATTTGAATTTTCAAAATTATTAAAGGGATAATTTTTTGAAATGTAGAGGCAGTAAAAAATAAGTTTCAATTAAGGTATTTTATAAATTTTAAATATCAAAAATGGAAAGGGGGCACCCCTAATTTATTTATTAAACATAAAATTATAATAATTTTAAAGTTTTCATTAACTTTAATTTGGCAAGCAATTATGGAAATTAAAAATAAATATGATCTAAATGTTTGTACTAAAAAGTATATTATTATTAGTTCTGAGTTTCTGTTTTTATTTATTAAAATTAATGAAATAAAAGCAATAAGATTAATTTCTATAATTATTCATATATTAAAAGAGTTATTACTCATAAAAATTAAAAAATTTCTAATAATTAGTATTGGGAAAGTGAATATATAGTAATATAAATTAATACTTATTTAATTTTAATGATATGCCTGATTAAAAGGGTTATTTTGATAGAATAATACATATAAAGTTTCTTTATTTTCATTATTGGTTTCGCTAGATTGTATTTATTTCAATAAATATTTTTAATAGGGGAAGTAAGTGGAAAAAAGGGGGTTAGAGCAATAAAAAAATTTTAGGTTAATTTAAACCTTAAACCTTCAAAGTTTACAATATTTATTTAAATAAATTTTAGGCTAAGAATTTTAGTTTAATTAGTTTTTAAAACAGTAAATTGCAAGTTTAAAGATGCTTTAGGGCAAGTTCTTTAAATTAGTAAAGAGAAAAAGGGAATTTCTATAAATAAATTTACAATTTATTACTTTTAGTCAGACACTTTACTTAGAAATACTAATAAATTAATATTATCAAGTGAATTAGAAGTTCACAGTAAGGTATTTCTCCTAGAGAGTGGGAGAAAAAAAAGGGGGAGGGCTTGGATTCAGCAGAAACCAAAAGCGGGGCTTCTTACCTTAGATTGCCTTTAAAATTTAAGGATGTAGGGAAAATTTTTAAAGATATTATATATTTTACATTTTTAAGTTTAATTGAAACCAAAAAAGAGGTAAATTAATGTTAATAATTTAAATGAATTAAAAATTCCAATTAAT